AGCCCAATCTGTGGTTTTGTCATACATACAAGAAGATCAAATTTGTTTGGACTCGTTAGGTTTGGCCCATTACCTTGAGTGAGGCCTAACTAACCTGTTGTCATGAAGATGTGATCTTATCTTATCCACCGATGGTGTTCTAAGCCCAATCCTTTCGTGGATCATACGTCTTACCATCTTCAGTAACTAAATCAATGAAATTATTTCGAGTAGTCATGAATTCAAGCAAACGATTCCCTATACTAGAATCAGACGGAGTTATTCTTTTATTCTTTTCAGGGTAGGCATCTTCCTTCTTTAACCCTTTTAGTATAGCTTGAACTCGTACAAAGCGCTCAAGATGGTCGAAAAAAGTAGCAACTTTCACGTATGGTAATTTCCGCCGATCTAATTTATTAAACAAGGCCCCAAGTACATGAACTATTATAGCTTCCAGTGTATATTGACCTAACACATTTAGAATACTTAAAGCCTTATCAGTTAGACCCATTTTCTTCTGCTTTAGATAATCTTTTGCTGTAATCTTACTTGGATTAAGTATCTAACCATTGCTGGATATTTCTCAAAAGCCTTAGTCTCTTTTCCTTCAAACTCCCTTGTATAACTATAACTTTCGATTTGAATCTGTAATTCATATAAATTCAATCTTTATCCGTTTTACAATCATAATAACCATCTTTTAACATTTTTAAAAAAATTCTTATTATGAGCCTTAGTTTTCCATTTTTTAGATTTCATATGCATCTCAACTTTATTTAGGAATATATTCATGAACTTGTCATACATTAAACATCTTACAGCATCCTTATCTTTCATCTCACTACTCTTTTTACCCACTTCTATACCGGTCCCTTCTTTTATCCCATCATGTAGCTGGAAATAAGCCAGTAAAAGACAACTAGAAGCAAGTGGGGGTACGTAAACGAGGACGGATCACAGTGTTTTTGTACTGGTCAGCTTTGAGGTGTCGAGTGAGGGATTGTTCTATCTCTTATGAAAGGGGCCTTGGTGCCTTATTATTAGAGAAAGGGGAGTACTATCTGACGCTTCGCTCGATTATTGTCCTATTCCGCTCGATTATTGTCCTATTACGCTCGATTATTGCGCCCTTTTCTTTACTTTTATTTAGGGCCGGGGACGGGGTTAAGACGCGTGGCGATACCACGATTTAGGGCCGGGGACGGGGTTAAAACGCGTGGCGATACCCGCGAAAAACAAAACTTCAACTATTGATATAATTTTAGTTGGTGGGCCCTTCGTACTCAAATCCGAACAGGGAAAGGACAATTTTTCAGCGCACTCAAAGATAGTGTGTATGGGGGTTAAATATTCATGAAAAACCATTATGTTATGAAATGATCCATGTTACGGAACCAAGACGCCCTATTATATTACAAATACAAATATAATAAAGAATAAAGAATAGGGTTACTAATAAGAAGAAAGAGTTAAGGGCCTCCAGCGCCTATAAATAGAAGCTTCTTTCAGTCTCTATTTGGCAAAGGGCACTTAGAAGTCGGCAAGAAAGTGAGTAGCCATGGATCCCAACGGAGTTGACAGACTGTCCCAAATTTCAAACGAAATAGCTCAAGTGGAGCAAGCGAAGCTCTACTGGGAGCGAAGGCTAGCGCTTTTCTGGGAGCATCTGCCTGCTCTCGATCCTGAGATGATAGCACAAGCAATGCAGGAAACCCGGGACCGCATTCGCGGTCTGGAGGCCCAGAAGAGCGACCTAGTCCAGCAGCAGCAAGCACTAATTGTGCAAGCTGCTATTGATCGTGCCAACCGCGGGGGAGACTAGAGGAGAGGAGTCCGTCGACTCTTTTTAGTTTTTATAATGTTTAAATAAGTGTCTGTAGACGCAAAGTAGTGTGTTTGTTTTCATGTATGGTGTTCTTTGTCTTTGTTTGGTGGAGATTTACGAATTCTTATGTTGTGTTTAGTTGTGTGGCTGGTCCATGTGTGTGTAAGCTTCCTATTGGATGTACTCTCATGTATAAAAACTTGCTTGTAGTGTGCTAGAATGAAGAATAATAAAAATCTGCTCTGTTTTAGTTCATTCTATTTCCCTGTTTTGTGCATAAAAATTATTTATTCTTGTTAATTTCTCACATTATACAAGCTAAAACTACAGCCAACGGGGTGGAAGTTGTGTGTTTACAGTAACTCTCATCTAATAGCATAGCAGAAAGCTTCCATGCCTCGTAATCCTATCTTTAAAACTGCCGGTGTCGTTAAAGCGCAGTAACGAGAAGTTTTTAGATAACAAGATATCCGATACGTAAGATTTCAAGTAAGCACAATTAGCCGTAGAATAGAACTCTGATCGTAGAGCACTGAACGCTACTACGCTTGCTCGATTTGACTGTATATAAGATATAAGAGGTAAAGAAAGAAGAAGAAAGATAATGCTTTTTCTTCTTCTTTTCAGCCTTCATGCCACCATCCTTGACATCTTGATATTGAAAATCAATAACCAGCTTAAAATTATCAAGACTCAAACCAAATTCTTCTTCTACATGCTTGGCATCTTTTGGCCATTTTTGATCTTTATAGCATATTTTAGCTTTATCAGAGTCATAGCCAGTATCAGAATAAGCTTCTTCATCATCAGAACTTGAGCTGTCAGAGTTTACAGTATGATTTCCTGAAACAAGAACAGAACTAGTAATACCTAACTCTCCTTCTGTTTCTTGAATGATCTCATCATTCCTCACCTCTCCCTTACATTGACTTTCAATAGTCAATTTCTCAGCCTCACAAGGAACCTCTAGGTTCTGACTCTTATCTACCTCTCCTTCTGCCAGGTCAGGAGCCTGCCTCTCACTAGATATTTTCTCAATTTTGCTCTCAAGCTCACTAGAAAGGCTCAGTGCACTCATACTTACAGAAACAAGAGGTGGCTGAGAAGGGATTTTTGTGGTCACATGAAGAGGGGAATCCTCCTTAGAGGGGCTCTCCATGGTCATCCCATCAGTGTATGTATTATAAATAAACTCTGATGAAAGATTTTCAGCATTTGTACCTTCTTGTAGATCATCCTCTCCTGCTATATTTTAAGTGGCTTCATAATCAGAGACTGAAGCATCAAATGGAATGGCAGCAAGAGGTTGAACATCAAGAACATCAGAGTTTAAGTTGTCTTCATTTGGACTTTGACCAAATGGTTCTTGTGCGACATGGACTACAAGAGCTGCTTCATCCCTTTGAGTTGAAGGTTCTTGTGTGCTCTGTCCAGCTTCTTCTTGGCGTGCACCTGAACTTTGAACAGGTGGTTCTTGTGTGGTTGGGTTGTCTTGAGCTGCTACCTTACTTTGAAAGGTAGGTTCTTGTGTGCTTAACCCATGTAGAGGATCATTAGCTATTAAGTCAGCTTCAGCTCTAGCTGCCTCTGTAGCTTGTTGATTGGCAGAGTTTAAAGCTTCTTCATTTGTTGAGTACCAATCAAATTCAAGTACTTTTGCAGTCTTCTTTTGCTGCTCTAGCAGAGCTTCATCATCACTAGACAAATGCACAGGCTCATCAACCTTCTCACTCCAAGGTTGCATTTCTGGAGCTTGTTGCACTGTCTCCTCAGCAAAAAGAACTTTCTTTAATTTCCTCTTTTTCCTGAAGATAAATTGATTGAAGATAGTGCTGATGCTGAGAAGTTCATGCAAACTGTGAAGTTTGGTAAGAAGTCTGTCAGTATATATTACAAAGATCCTAAATTGATGAAGCTTGATGATTATGCTTCGGACGGCAATGTGGTGTATGACAATCTGAGAGCCTTAATCAAGGTGGATAGCAAGCGTGGCCCGGGTGGGTAGCTTTTGCTATCTTCTTCTCTGTTTGGAAAGATAGCTCTTTATCAGTTAATTCGGTATCGTTTATTAATTGCGTATATTAAGGTTAGTCCTTCCCCAGGTGCGCCTAAAGTCTTATATTCGATGATTCCTTTCCAAGCGGGTTAAACCATCAGGCTCGACTAAGAAATCCATGCAAGAGACTCCTCCTAGTAACCATCCCCGAAATCCAGGGAGGTGTTCTTGAAGACATGGCGGGCTCCAAGCAACACCCTTCTCTGCTACCAAATCATAGATCTTCCAGAGAAGACCAAAGCGAATGAGCTCGCTCGGTTCGCGTCTGATCCTCCATTCTTTCTCATAGACTGATGCAGAAAAGAAGTCACTTAAGGTAGTTTACTTGCTTATTATATAGAATAAGGAAACATCCGGTGAATTCGCGACACTCCAGTACCAATGGACGTACCGAAGCCAATCCTTCATCCAGTTCCTGAGCAAAGACCGCTCAAGGTAGTTTACTTGCTTACTTGTTAGAGTAAGGGAGTTTATGAGCTTATAACAAGGCCCTTTCCGGGAAACATCCAAAGTGTGTTTATTCTATTCTAACTCAACTCTGCAAGCCGGGCGTTCTAAAGCTGGGCTGCAAGCCATTTAGCTAAGCTCAGTTCAGGGTCAGTGTGGATGTCTGTCAATTGGAGCAAGGAACTAGCTGAACGCAAACAGTTGAACTTCGGACTTCCCTAGTATTCAACTACTGACTACTGACTTGTATCAGTTCAGTCGTCAAAGTAGTGTTAGCCAAGACTTGACTCAACGAGGAATAGCCGTCATCTCACTTTCGCTAGCGTCTCCCTCACTCTGAGATCGCCTGCACCTTCTTTTTGCACTAAGAGCTCCTCGGCATTCATATTCATTCCAGCAGCTCCTTGCGCCCAGCCCCCTCAACTTATTAGCCTTTCTCCCCTTACCCGTGGAACTCTGTTGAAAAGTGGGTAGCAGCCTCCGGCCTTGAGTTATGTTATAGTTCAACTCTCTATCAAGCAAAGCAAGTGACCGCTGATGGGCATTTATCAATCAGCCGAGTCAGCCCCAGGCCTTCTATAGCTGAAAGAAAACAGTGGAAGCAACTCCAGAGTGAGTGGGATCAGTGGACGGCTCCAATAAAACAGCCATGAAACAAGTCGCTTAGCTGGCAAATCAAAATAGGACACAGGCGGCCGATAGACAGTTTGCTGCACAAAGAGCGTCTTGGCCAAGCAGAAAACCTTGTAAAGGAAAGGCTTCCCTCCTGCTGCAACCTTTGCCTCTATCCCTACTTCTTGGTCTCGATCTCGAACTCAAAAGCCTAGCTGCCTGAATCTTTGCTTCCTTCTACTACCAGCGGGCTAGCCTTAGTTATGATTTGTATATCGATCCCTTTCCCTTGGTTTGAGGACGGACGGATCTCGCTACATACTAGAAGGATGTTTATCGCCGCATTGGAACTACCTACCATGAACCTTCTACCCCGAAATCCCACCCCTCATAGCCCAACAACATAAGCAAGTCCACCACTCTTATTCTTGTTCTTGCGCGAGACAGGGGCTGGCCCAGGGATCACGACTTCAACTTCAGGCCACTAGGAAGAAGTCTTTACCCCACCTAAGCGACCTCCCAACATAAACCCTCCCCTGTACCACTCCACTTCTACGGGAAGCAAGATCCACTGCACTGGGATTCACTAGAAATGGAGTTCATGCCTCAGGGGCGGGGCGATCCCACATTACTATGGGTAGGAAACTAGGCCCAGAGAGCTTGATCCACCCGCCTCCACCGGAGCCAGTTCCCCTTACCGGGCCACAATATAGGATTTAGCGCTTCAGGAGTTTGCACGGCTTTGGTACTTGATTGCCCCCAGATCCTCATTATGAGGTGGCTGATTCACAACCCAATTCCCATATCGATCTTACGTAAACCCCCACTCCCACTGCCTGTAGACGCCTTCCCCTGATCGTTTATTGGTTTCGGATGCAGCGGGCTAGGGCTCTGGATCCCTATTCTAAAAAGAATCTTAAGCACGATCAGGGAGGAATTAGGATCTTTATCTTAACGTCCTGGAACTGCTCCTGCAGCATCTCGAACTGCTCGCCTCTGCTTCTCTTGTCTCCGGTCTTGGATCACCTACTAATGCGACTGGGTTTGAATCTCGACTTGAACTGACTCCGTCCCTACGTGCTACCTCTGCTTCTCTCCTGACTGGTGCTGGTGCTGTCTCCCCCGCTAATAAAGCTATTGATTCTATAGAGTCTATATAGAAGGGCTCTGCAGGATCAGCTGTTGGATATGGTCCGGATCACCACCTGGAACCCTGACTTCTGCTAGTGGATTCGTAATTTCGTTGCTGGAACCGTGCAAGGGGAGGCGGCTGGAGGAAGGTAGACCGGGTGAGCTGCAGGGCATGGATCCGGGGTGGGTATGACAACTGGTTATGGAACAGGAAGAGATGCTGCAGGCACTTAGTTGTTGAATAGTCTGCCTATCCGAACCCACCTTTCCCGGGCGAGTCAACCTTCCCTCTCGGGCTCAATGATAGGCGATCAACGACTAGCTGCCCCTTCCACACCTCGATTAAGTGAGTGTGCCCTACCTCTTTCTTATGCCTCTCTCTACCGCCTATCCGATGAACGGTTCGGTATGCCCGACGACCTACCCTACTCTAAAAACGAGAAGTGGTTCCTACCTTCCCTTCCCCTCCTTCATCTTCTATCCTTGCTCGCTGGAAAGCATTCACTCCCCCCGTTCCAATTGCTGGAATGAGTGGAGCATTTACACCCTCCTCAGTCTTCTATGGTTGATCGGCCAGGTTAGAGAATCAAAAGGAAGAGCAAGGCAAGGTGTCCATCCGGGGATTCATTCCTATCCGAGAACCGCTTCACCGGGAACATATGGCAAGAGCAGTCTTTGGCGGTCGGGGGGAACAGCCTTGGAATTGGGAATTCTTGAATAATACGATAAAATAAAGAAGAAGAGTTCGCCTTTCCCTGTCTTTGAACTACTTTTGAATCCCATTAATTCCCAGATGGATGGAGGACTAGAGAAGTCGGATGCCCGGATATTCAATCAAATAAATCTGTGTTGTTCGACCGAACCTGCCCTATCACTACAAGCCGGAATTCAACCTAAGTTGCCCTTCCCTTCTATTTCTATTTAATATTGGGGTTCAGCTCAACTAGAAGCAGGGGATGCTGGAACTACTAAACCTCAGTCGAACGGAGGAGCAATCGATCCGGAATTCAGTCAAATGTGGATTGGCTAGGTGAGGAATTCCAGGAGTATGAACCAACCCCTATCCTTATTTATCAGTGGCATCCGCTCCTCTCCTAGCGTTCCAACAAGCATGACGCTGTGTTCCTACTTTTTCCTCGCACATCCCTTGGTACCAGGCTGTTCCTACTTCCTTTTCGCACATCCCACAGAAGCATCTGAGCCGGTAACGGATAGAGATGCAGTCGATCCAGTAGTTTCTCATGTTCTCCTTGACCTAGTAAATCGAGCTGGCCGAGTGAACCCATAACCACCTGCGGAGGCGTGGGTAGCAGATCCAGATCCCATTCCGTGTCCATGATCGGAATATGCAAATCCACCCGTTCGAGGGCCGTTGCTAAAAGCATACCTTCTGAGAATACGTAGCATCCCTTCCATATAAAGACCTAGAGCCAGATGTTTACCGTTCCCAGTGACGGGGGGAGGGAAGGCAGGAAGCTCTATTCCCTCGCTTGGTCATCCTCCCTACCGAAAGACAGAACTAGTTGTGGCATAGATCCATCACACGCTTCAGCCGTTGAGTCATCAAAAAGCTATGCGAATCCATTTGCTGTCCCGTCTTTCTTTCCTGCCCTGAGGCCGATCCTGCGGAGGCGCTTTTGAGCCCTCCCTATTAGCCGCTGCAGCCGGGCTCTACCTGATTCCACTACTTATCTTTCTGATCCGCCGTCGATCCGTTGCCACGAGCCTCTCCATCCTTCCGCTCCTCTCCCTATCGGTCGCTCCTTCACGTTCGATTCCGGCTGGGCGCCGATGGAAGAAGAGATGTCGATCCGAAACCAGAAGAAGAGGAGTAATCGGACGGGCCACCACATCCAGCCATCGCTGGGAATAGGGAATCGATCGATTCACGTAATGGAGCTGATGAAAGACTATCCCTAGCGAGTGAGGAATAGATGAAAGAACCGTACCATTTGTTTGCGGAGGGATTTGATCAGCTATCCGGATACCCTGCTACTCCACTCCGATCTCTCACCCCTTCCCAATCACCTCAATATCTATAATCAACCATCTCCTCCTCCCCCACCACCGTATCCTTAGCAGTCGAGTAAAGACCTGAACCCGCTGACGGAAGTGATAGTGATCGATTATCCACAGGTGGGTAAGCGAAGAAAGAGATGAATGAGATGGCTGGCTGCTTTATCCGGCTGGAAGTAGGTGATTATAGACCGGCTAGTGACTTCTTCCTTATTCTATATAATAAGCAAGTCAACTACCATCCCTCTTTGGCTATTCGTTAATACATATATCCGATCAGTTGGTTCCCCGCTGACTGGAAGATGAGTTGGTTTCCCGCTGACTGGACTCACAAATAGTTCATTCAGCAGTAGGGGTTCGAATCCTCTATAAATTATTAGTGTGTTTTACGGCTGTGACCGAACGCGACTCGAGGAACTGGCAAAACGGGTTCGAGGGTCGAATATGAGAGTTTGCGGATGGATGGAATGACGCCTGTGATGGCCCGTTTATACCACCTATGAAAGAATTTCATGGTCTCCGCTTCAAACAATCAATCGCTGCCTTCTCCATCTACATCATTTCTCATATCAGTCATCCCGGGGATAACGTTGCATTTCTTGGTGCGTACGGCACTTGAATGAGCTTGTTCAACAATGTGCGCTCCTTCTTCCTATTAAGTAAGGAAGGGCGAGTACCCCTTGAAGGACCTTTTGTAAAGGACATCTCCCAAGATCACAAATCGTCGGGCAAGTTCTCCTCCAGGCTCTCCTCTGACCACGAGTGGCGTACTCTGATATGAACCCGTCCTTGAGGTAATTGTAGAAATCATAATACCATGGTTCCCATCGTCCTCGTAATCTTCCTCGTCTTGACTGGTGATAGTTCATCATGTTCCAACTCTCGATAGTCTTCATCCAAGAAGATGAATGAGTCCCGTTCGACGGAAGGGCTCTCTGTGGCTGGGATGTCCAATCTCTCGATGACAAGCGACTCTGTGCTTCGGTGTACTAGCATGTGTACTAGAGCGGCTGAGTATTTATTCCATAAGGGCTAGCGAGTCAGCCAAGCGATTGTAGATTCTCGGAACATCGGTGAAGGTGATCTCCCTAAAGCGCTTGATCAGGTCAATGGCAAGTTCTTGGTACGATATGAGTTGGGGCTCTTTGGTCTTCCATTCTCCCCCCTTACTCACCTCTTAATCTATAAAAAAAGCCTTTCCCCTTTTCATAATAATAAGGTAAGCATCCAGCTCTTGATCCAGAGCTACTGCTTCAACAATCAACTGAGCTCAGGAAGTCAGGTTAAGACGTCGACTTATACAGGGTCTTGCCCGAGGAGATGAAAAAGAATTCCTGTCTTTAGAAGTCAATCCCACTAAACTACACTTGTACGCTTGACATGAAAAGTAGAGGCAAGCGGAGTCAAAGGCCTCACCTCAACAGGATAGAGGCTGCTCCTGGAAGCGGAAGAAGAAGTCCAGTATTGAACGGCAGGACTTGAAGCAGACCGGACACTCTCGCCTCACATGCTAATCTTCCGGTCCACTGATCTACTGCATCGGAGAGCGTATCGCCTTACTATTAATTCTCTGACCCATACTTTTAGGAAGTCAAAAAGACTCCTTGCCGCTGCACTAATTTTGTTCATCAGTCAGAAAAAGTCGGGATTCGATCTCTCTTCACTGCGCCTACCTATCCCCAATCACACAGGAATCTTCGCTTGGCCGCCTACCAATGATGTCTTTCACTTTCAGACAATTCCTCGCGCATCAAAAAACTTCTAGTAAAGCGACCAGGGACCCACTGCCCACTTCCCTTTCCCCGCCCCATTTAAGGGTAAGGGGCGGGCCTCGTTCTTATTGAAGATACCCCTCTAATAAGACTACACCCCCAACCCCACCTACGCACAAACGGACTACCTATGAAATGAAATTCTAAGGGCTAAGGCTCCCA